AGGGGATCGATTCCGTAAAAGATGAGATCAGTAAACGGAAATTCACTGAAATTCAATCTTTGTGAGATCGTCAATATTGTACCAAAGGTATTTTTAGAGTATACCGAATCAGTATAGCTATCCTTCTTCTGACACAGCAACGCAATTTCAAACAGTATATCGACATGAAGTGCTAGATAATTTCTTTCTTCTTCTTGCTTGTCGATGTATAACCACGTATCATGCAATAGAAAATTCCTCAAATTCCTGGAATATAATATAGGGGGTTCTATTATTGGCTTGGGGCTAGAAACGGAAGATCAGGTAACCCGTGAATCCAACGAATTGGTTTATAATAATTCATGAAGGAAATTATCATATCATATTTCCGCAAGTTGATTAGATGCGAAATCTAAAAATTGACTTTTTTTCGTAGTTGCATAAGAGGTTTTGTTTTTTGTTGTAAGCCCTCCCTTTTTATTTTTTATTTTAAGGAATTGCTTAGTCGTCTAGTAACAAGTAAGAGTAGACGATAGTATTAGATATAGATAAAAAAAAGAGCAAGGAATAAAAAAAATTCTACTAATCAATATTTGTGAGGCGGCCTTTCTTATATTCTTGTATTAGATCCAAAGGTTTTTTCTTGACCTAACTACAAAGATGATGAATCGATTTCTTTTTCTTTTCTACTCTTGTCCTGCCGCTCTATTTTTGTTTTGTGAATACCGTTTATAATGATTGATGAATCAAAAAATTGCAATTAACTTATTCTTTCAATTGGTATTTTTGCTTATCCCCGTCTCTTTTAAAAATTGAAACTTAGGTAAGTGCTTTATAAACATATGTATAAAAAGAACATATTTCATTTAGCTCCTTCATGCCTACTATAACTAGTTATTTCGGTTTTTTACTAGCGGCTTTAACTATAACCTCAGCTCTATTTATTGGTCTGAGTAAGATACGACTTATTTGAAAATTAATTGAATGAACGAACAATTCATAAAAACAAAGCTTTCTGTCCTATTCCATATATTCTATAGTTCCTTACCGTGTTAATTATCAATTATTAGTTATTGATATTCATGGGCAATAGAGATTAATATTTAGGGATAGATATTACCTTTCTTTTTCTCCTTTCAAATAAATTGAAATGATTGAAGTTTTTCTATTTGGAATCGTCTTAGGTCTAATTCCTATTACTTTGGCTGGATTATTCGTAACCGCATATTTACAATACAGACGTGGTGATCAGTTGGACCTTTGATTGATTAACATCTCTTTTTTTGACTGACCCCTTTAATTTAATCATTAAATCCAAGGAGGTCAAATTCGAATTGCTGTTAAATTTTTTTTTTTTTTTTCAGTTCGGTGTAATTTTCGACCTAACAAGAGCGGAATCACGCTCTGTAGGATTTGAACCTACGACATTGGGTTTTGGAGACCCACGTTCTACCGAACTGAACTAAGAGCGCTTTCTTATCATAATAAATAAGACTGTAAAAAAGAGGATTCTTTTATTTTATAACCCCAATACATCGTGCATACCTATACTATCATATATCATATATAATATGAGAAAATGATAGATTATGGATGCTTAATTTTAATCAATCTAAAACTAAAATGGCTCCCTTGTTACTGCTCAACGGAGAAGTAATAGGTAGGGATGACAGGATTTGAACCCGTGACATTTTGTACCCAAAACAAACGCGCTACCAAGCTGCGCTACATCCCTTTCAATTGGCCTACAATGTCATTGTAGAGAATCCCTGTCTTGTTTTCCACACCCTTATTTCATCTATTGAAATACAAAAATTATCTTTCCATTTCCTCTTTTTGGTCTCATATCATATAACAACCATATAATGAATAATAAATGAATATTTTTGGCGGGAATTCTCAGGCGGAAAGGGACCTATTTTGCTGTTTTCAGAAAAGGAAAATCTTATCTATCGAATCGTTGTACATTTAAATTTGAATTTATTTGAATTTTGAATTAGGAATTCCGGGTACAAATATACAAATACAAGTGGTCTTTAACCACACATACATGTGATTATATATGTATTAGCATAATGTAATACGATAAAGAAGGAGGATTTTAAATGCGAGATCTAAAAACATATCTTTCCGTAGCACCGGTACTAAGTACTCTCTGGTTCGGTTCTTTAGCGGGTTTATTGATAGAGATCAATCGTTTCTTCCCGGATGCGTTAACATTCCCTTTTTTTTAATCCTAGTTATTGCGGCGGGACGGGGCGAAAAAGATTAGATCGAGATACAATCAAATATCTGTGACTACTCTCTCGCCCCCCCTTTTTTTTAGTTTTTTTTTTAGAATTTTATAAGAATTAGATAAAATAAATAAGGAAGGTAGAACGAAAAAAGTGGATTCAACCTCACCGAAACTCAGGTTCAGGCTCCAATTAAATTACTAGTAGAGCGAAAAGAGAAATGTGGCTGGAACAACAGTATTCTACAAGATACTTAAAGAAAATACCGTACGGTGATTCTAAATAGAGTTAGAAATCATTGTATTACTTAATTCTTATTATTTACTATTAAAATTTAAATAAATCTATATTGATTTACTATATTGATTGCAATTGATTGCAACGAAATCCTTCAGGATTTGGTTTTGAGTTAGCAACTTTTATTTATATTTATTTATTTTATTTTTCATTCCTTTCTTCTTCACTTTTGATCGGAAAATAGAAGAGTTGGGTGAATTAAAAACTCAAAGGAGGTTCATGGCCAAGAGTAAAGATGTCCGAGTAACGATTATTTTGGAATGTACCTGTTGTGTTCGAAACGGCGTTAATAAGGAATCAACGGGCATTTCCAGGTATATTACTCAAAAAAATCGACACAATACGCCTAGTCGATTGGAATTGAAGAAATTCTGTCCCTATTGTTACAAACATACAATTCACGGGGAGATAAAGAAATAAATCGAATCAAGTGCTCGTATGTCACCCCCCTCCCGAGAATATGAAAATATGACATTAGGTATATAATATATTAAGTATATAATATTAAGTATATAATTCGTTATATATAACGAATATTTTATTTATATATTTAATATTTTATTTATCTATTTAATATATTATTATAATATATTATTATTATATTATATATATTATTACATATATTTATTATTCCATTTAGATATATTTATATACATTTATATATATATTATATATTTCATATTTCAATTTATATCATATATTTAAATAATAATAAAATAAACAAACCAAATCCTATTTATTATATTCATTCTATAATTTGAATTTGATCCGACCAAAATAGGATTTTAGAAATAGAGATAAGGATAGGATTATTTTTAGAAATAAGGAATAAAGAAATCATGGATAAATCCAAGCGACTCTTTCTTAAATCCAAGCGATCTTTTCGTAGGCGTTTGCCCCCGATCCAATCGGGGGATCGAATTGATTATAGAAACATGAGTTTAATTAGTCGATTTATTAGTGAACAAGGAAAAATATTATCTAGGCGAGTAAATAGATTGACCTTAAAACAACAACGATTAATTACTATTGCTATAAAACAAGCTCGCATTTTATCTTCGTTACCCTTTCTTAATAATGAGAAACAATTTGAAAGAAGCGAGTCGACCGCTAGAACTACTGCTCTTAGAACCAGAAAAAAATAGGCTTACCCTTCAATATGACTCAAAATTATCAAACGTAGGCTGATGCTTTATTCACAAAATCTGATAATTAAAATTGTCGTGTCGTAAGAAAAAATAAATAAATAAAAGAATCGAATCCGGTTGGGGAAGAAAAAGAAATCTTTTTTTTGTTATTGAGCGTCTTCACTCATCTTGTTTTGATGACCTTATCAGATCAGAATTTTTTTAATCATATTAATTTCTACTCTACCTTCCCCGAGTTCATTCTCGAGGGAACCCCATTTCATTTAAAGCATTTCGGTGGATTCCTTCCGATCTCCTTATTTTATAATCTCGTTGGAAATCATATAAAGACAATTCCTATTTGAGATAGCTATTTGTGCAAGTATTTTACGATTAAGAAGCAACTGTTTCTTGTACAGATTGTGTATTAATATACTATAACTATAGGATACCAGCGCTCCGCGAATTACTGCATTTATTCGAGTGATCCACAAACGACGAAAATCCCTTTTTTTCCTATCTCTATCCCGATGAGCCGAAACCAAAGCTCTTATTCTTTGTTGAGTAATAGTTCGAGTAAGTCTTGAATGAGCCCCTCGAAAGCTTGATGCAAATAAACGAATTTTTGTTCGACGTCTCCGAGCTATATATCCCCGTTTAATTCTGGTCATTGAATAAAAGAAATTTTGATGAATAACTAATTCTTTCTTTCAGTTATTCTTTTCTAGTCTATTAATAACAAAACGGATTCTTCCAATGTATAAAATCAAAATTCCAATGGCTTTTGCTACTATAACCGTCCCGACCACGATTTTTCCTTTTTTCTAGGCATTTTATTTCGCCTTGAAATAGGAAATTGTATTGATACTAGGTATCAAAAAAAGCATATTAACTAAAATAAAGGAGTAAATAGAAATGGATAAATAAATAGTGGATTCCATCGTTTCTATGGTTACTTCTTAAACGGTGAGGTCCTCTCTATACACCGGAGCTCATTCCTTCATTTAATTGGTAACTTGTACAGTTCACACTATTCGGCTCTACTCATAAATTTTCCAGTAATAGATCTTTCACAACGAGATCTATCTTATACAGTAACGGTATGTAAGTATGAGGATTAATTGGGTAGCTGACCCTGTTAGTCCGTTCTTTGCAAGAGTCGAAGCATAATCTTTTTTCTTTTTATTTTAAATAGAAATAGGATTTTCCCCGCTTAATGGATAAGCATTTGCCACCAATGGGGAATTTTTTCTCATCTTAAATTCCAAGATTGGATTTGCGCCAATGGAAACCATAAATTTCATACACAATAGAAGGATATGGTAGATCTATCTTTTTTAGATAGTGAACGGAAGAACCCCATTCTATTCACTGGTACTGATCGTTGATACTGAAAAAATTGTTTCTTTTTTCTCAGCCCATGATCTGAACAAGTCGCACATACACCCTAGTACATGTTCCTCGGCGCTGAGGACATCCCCGAAGAGCAGGGGATTTCGTGACATTTCTAATTGGCTGTCTTGCATTTCTAATAAGTTGTTTAATAGTTGGCATGCTGAATCATATACATAATAGACTGGTTTAGATCGATCCTAACCAGATGATTCTGAATTACTTCTTTTTCTATTTAATAGATTAATAAAATATTAACCCCTTAAGTTAAGAAGGAATCGTTACAACATCCACAATTCCATGAGCTTGGGCTTCTGTTGCTGACATAAAAACATCTCTTTCCATGTCTTCGGATATAACCCAGAAGGGCTTGCCCGTTCTTTGTGCATAAACACTTGTGATGCTTTCGCGAAGTTTCAGTAGTTCTTCCGCTTCCAGGATAAATTCTGACGCTTGTGAATCAAAAAAATAACTAGCAGGTTGATGGATCATTACCCTGATGATATAACATAATAAAAGGTTCTTCTAACTCACATAATGAGGCGAGAAGAATAGCTAAAGAATAATAAGAAAAAAAAAAAAGATAGAATTGAACAACCGTACAGGCATTTTTGCGCATTGCATACGGCTTTACAATGGAATTCTCTTTTTTCTTTCATCGAAAAAAGAGAAAATATAGAGTCTATTAGACCCAGATCAATAAATAATCCAATTACCACCCTTCTTTTTTTTTTCGGAAAAGTTCAAAAATACTATGATGGCCCCGTTGCTTTATATATTTATTTCGTCTGTGATTCAGCAATCCCAAAGTTTCTTTTCTTTTTTTGAAAAAAGAAAGAAAAAAAAAAGACTCTTTTTTTTTCGTACTCTTTTCTAACAGAAATATTGTTAATAGCCTCTGGTGTGAAAAGAAAAAAACGTTTGTGACGCTGAGATGGGCCCACGACAGCTAAGATAAAATTGGAAATGCCCTTTCTCTCATACTACTCTTTCGATACATAATCTAATACTTTATTTTGAAAAAAAAAAGAAATAAAAAAAAATTTCATATCGAATTCGAAGTGCCATGCTATTATTACTTGCTAATTCATATTTCATATGGCGAAGGCATAGTCTTCTTTTTTCTTTCCATCAAATAAAAAAAACTCATTGGCGCCGAGCGTGAGGGAATGCTACACGTTTGGTAATTGTTCCTGCGGCCAGGAGAAAAGATCCCATTGAAGCGGCCAATCCTATGCACATTGTATGCACATCTGGTCCCACAAATCCTATAGCATCATAAAGAGCTATTCCGGGTATTACCCATCCGCCAGGAGAGTTTATAAGGAAAACCATCTCTTGGATATCATTCTCTATAGTGAGATATAGCAGAAGACCAATAAGTTGATTCGCGATGTCGCTATCAATCTCTTGGCCTAAAAAAAATATTCTGTCTCGATAAAGTCGGTTGATTAGGATAAAATTGTATCCCTTAGTAGCCGTACAGGCACCTTTTGATGCATACGGTTCAACAAAAATTGCGAAAAAAAATCAATGTGTAGATTCCAGCCATCCTTCGTTTTTTTCTAGTAGGCCCTTTCTAACTGCTAATTTCTAATGAAGGGGCTTTTTCTTACATTTTTTAAATAAAATGAAATTCAAATTAAAGAAAGATGAGTTTTGGCCCGTTTTCCTATAATATAGAAAAAATTCGCTAAACTTATCGCACAAACTTTTCATTGATCTATTTTTTTTTTCATTGGGATTCAATCCAAATCACGATGTCATTTTCTTGTTCCTGAATGGGTTTCGTCAATTTTTTATTCAATTTTTTTAGGTTTATGCTCTACTCCGAGTAAAGATCTGCCCGATTTTGATTTGCGCATATAGAACAAATGACCCAATACCACGTCTTTTTGCTATGATTTCATTTACTTTTTTATTTTAATTTAATTCCTTTTTCTTTAATGTTTTCCGCCAAATATTCAACGTATTTCTCATATTATTCGATTGATTAAGAGTTTGAAATCACTCTTATTTATATATATTTATAATTTATATATATTTAGAATTTCATTTTTAAATAAAAAAAAAAATTATGATTATGATATAGGTGGTAATCATAAATATATTACCAATTGGGTTTTTTCTAAACGGAGCCTGGATACTTCATTTTATCGGTCCAACCAAGCCAACCATAAATCATTCTAATTGAAAATATTAATCTGGATACCCCCCAAAAAAATGAAATGGATCCCTAATTGCACTTCATTACACTTCACGCTACAAATTTTTGATAATTCAATCAATCTTTTTTGGGCGAAACAGAGGATATCTCGATCGGGCGAGAGAACGGGGGAATCCCATATGACCCAATATATTTGACAAGTCGCACTATACGTCAATCCAACCTGGATTTCCATCCCCCACATTTTGATGAGCAACTCTTGGAACACCAATAGGCATTAAAGGAAAGAAAAAGAATTAAATACTCTATTTCACTTTGATGTGGAAGCGTAATAATGGTCTTAATAATATTGGCCTTTATCATATTTTATACATAGATAGAATAAGGCCATAAAATAAAGAAAGACAGAATGAATGAAAGAGAATTCTTACGAATAGGGCCTTTGAATGATGAACAAATAGGGATGCATTCATTCATAAAAAATAGGATCAACCCCCATTGCGTATTGATACTTATCGGGTATAGAATAGATCTGCTTCTCTTTTTTTTTTCTGAGCCGAATTCTTCCCTTATTACTAATGGAATAGAACAAATATTAATCCTTTCTCCGAAAGAATCCACCGAAAAGGGGAGGTATTCCAATGCAATAAAGTTACATAGTGTCTATTTTTCGTTGATAAAGGGGTATTTCCATGGGTTTGCCTTGGTATCGTGTTCATACTGTCGTATTGAATGATCCCGGTCGCTTGCTTTCTGTTCATATAATGCATACGGCTCTGGTTGCTGGTTGGGCCGGTTCAATGGCTCTATATGAATTAGCCGTTTTTGATCCCTCCGACCCCGTTCTTGATCCAATGTGGAGACAAGGTATGTTCGTTATACCCTTCATGACTCGTTTAGGAATAACCAATTCATGGGGCGGTTGGAGTATTACAGGGGGGACTATAACAAATCCGGGTATTTGGAGTTACGAAGGTGTGGCCGGAGCACATATTGTGTTTTCTGGCTTGTGCTTCTTGGCAGCTATCTGGCATTGGGTATATTGGGATCTAGAAATTTTTTGTGATGAGCGCACAGGGAAACCCTCTTTGGATTTGCCCAAGATTTTTGGAATTCATTTATTTCTCTCAGGAGTGGCTTGCTTTGGCTTTGGCGCATTTCATGTAACAGGATTGTATGGTCCTGGAATATGGGTGTCCGACCCTTATGGACTAACTGGCAAGGTACAACCTGTAAATCCAGCGTGGGGCGTGGAAGGTTTTGATCCTTTTGTTCCGGGAGGAATAGCCTCTCATCATATTGCAGCAGGGACATTGGGCATATTAGCGGGCTTATTCCATCTTAGTGTCCGTCCGCCCCAACGTTTATACAAAGGGTTACGTATGGGAAATATTGAAACCGTCCTTTCCAGTAGTATAGCTGCTGTCTTTTTTGCAGCTTTTGTTGTTGCTGGAACTATGTGGTATGGTTCAGCAACTACCCCCATTGAATTATTTGGTCCTACTCGTTATCAATGGGATCAAGGATACTTCCAGCAAGAAATATATCGAAGGGTTAGTGCTGGGTTAGCCGAAAATCAAAGTTTATCAGAAGCTTGGTCTAAAATTCCTGAAAAATTAGCTTTTTATGATTACATTGGCAATAATCCGGCAAAAGGAGGATTATTCAGAGCGGGTTCAATGGACAACGGGGATGGAATAGCCGTTGGGTGGTTAGGACACCCTATCTTTAGAGATAAAGAAGGGCGTGAACTTTTTGTACGTCGTATGCCTACTTTTTTTGAAACATTTCCGGTTGTTTTGGTAGACGGAGATGGAATTGTTAGAGCGGATGTCCCTTTTAGAAGGGCAGAATCGAAGTATAGTGTCGAACAAGTAGGTGTAACTGTTGAGTTCTATGGTGGCGAACTCAATGGAGTGAGTTATAGTGATCCTGCTACTGTGAAAAAATATGCTAGACGTGCTCAATTGGGTGAAATTTTTGAATTAGATCGTGCTACTTTGAAATCCGATGGTGTTTTTCGTAGCAGTCCAAGGGGTTGGTTTACTTTTGGGCATGCTTCGTTTGCTTTGCTTTTCTTCTTCGGACACATCTGGCATGGTGCTAGAACCCTGTTCAGAGATGTTTTTGCCGGTATTGATCCAGATTTGGATGCTCAAGTGGAATTTGGAGCATTCCAAAAACTTGGAGATCCAACTACAAGAAGACAAGTAGTCTGATGCAAGATTGCTTTGTTATTTTTCGCTTCTATTTTCTGTTTGTGATTTGACATAGGCTGCTGGAAAAATCTTGATTCAAATCGCTGCCTTTTCTTTGATTCTTGTTCTTTCTTTATTTTATTCGGGAGATGATTCCAAATAAACAGGTACGGAAGCTATAATTGTAAACCACGATCGAATTTATGGAAGCATTGGTTTATACATTCCTCTTAGTATCTACTCTAGGGATAATTTTTTTCGCTATCTTTTTTCGAGAACCGCCTAAAGTTCCAACTAAAAAAATGAAATGATTTTTCATTATCTCATTTTCATTATCTCAATTGAAGTAATGAGCCTCCCAATATTGGGAGGCTCATTACTTCAATTAGTCCCCGTGTTCCTCGAATGGATCTCTTAATTGTTGAGAGGGTTGCCCAAAGGCAGTATATAAGGCGTACCCAGTAAAACTTACAAGTAAACCAGATATAGAGATGGCGACTAAGGTTGCTGTTTCCATTATTATTATTATATGATTCCAAGATCACAATGGATCTATGATAAGATCGTTTATTTACAGCGGAATGATATACAAAGTCAACAGATCTCACTGAATACAAAATAAGATTTATGGCTACACAAACCGTTGAGGGTAGTTCTAGATCTGGTCCAAGACGAACTGTTGTAGGGGATTTTTTGAAACCATTGAATTCGGAATATGGTAAAGTAGCCCCTGGATGGGGAACGACTCCTTTGATGGGTGTCGCAATGGCTTTATTTGCGATATTCTTATCTATTATTTTGGAGATTTATAATTCTTCCGTTTTACTGGATGGAATTTCACTGAATTAGATTCACAAGAACCACGAAGCCTCGCTTTTCAAGACAAAAAGTGAAACTTTTAGTTCTCGGATTTTTTTTAGCCCATTCTATTTTGGTAGTTCGACCGCGAAATTTATTTGTTTCTGTATTTCCGGAATATGAGTGTGTGACTTGTTATAATTGATCCTATTGATAGTACAGAAAATGGGTCTGTCATCTTGATCGAGATAGTTTTATCCCGTCGGATAGCCATTCTAGTATCTGGAGCACGGAATATATGAAATGGATCACGAAGTATTCGAACTATGATTCATACTTAATATTCAAACCTCGCGGCCGGCCTCAAAAAAAAAAAATTCAAAGAAAGAGTTATATTATTTATAACTCGAAAGATTTTTTCTTCTTTCAAACTCTCATTTAGTTTATGCTTATTTTGATCAAAGGACAAACCTTTCTTTTCTTTGTATTTTTATTTATTAGATCTATTCTATTCATTGAATAAGTGATGATCCAATGGTTCTTACTCAAAGAATCTTTGGACTTAGTTTGAAGGTTTTATTGAATCATCGCGGTTCTGGTATGAATCTGAAGTTTCAATTGATTCATAGGGTCTTAACAAGAGAATTCCTATCAAAAATAAAGAAAACAAGAATAAAGCCACATTCCATACAAATAACAAATCAAAGAAAAAGAAATAAATAGGTAAATAGAAGATTCAAGAGGCCTGTAACGATCAACATAAAGACGAATGCGCCGACTTGATTTTTTGGCATTATAATTACAACTACAAAAAAGAGCTTTCGGATTTTTACTCTTTTGTATCTTCAGATAAAATTGAATGAAAAGATTAAGAAGTTTCAAACTTTCTATTCCATATCCGTTTCAGCTATTATTTGGGTGTTTTTGTTTGAGCTGTACGAGATGAAATTCTCATATACGGTTCTCAGGGGGGGAGTCCTCTTGGTTTACCTATCTCAATAAAGTCTATGATTGGTTTGAAGAACGCCTCGAGATTCAGGCGATTGCAGATGATATAACTAGTAAATATGTTCCTCCTCATGTTAACATATTTTATTGTCTCGGAGGAATTACGCTTACTTGTTTTTTGGTACAAGTAGCTACAGGATTTGCTATGACTTTTTACTATCGTCCAACCGTTACTGAGGCTTTTGCTTCTGTTCAATACATAATGACTGAAGCTAACTTTGGTTGGTTAATCCGATCAGTTCATCGATGGTCGGCAAGTATGATGGTCTTAATGATGATCCTGCACGTATTTCGTGTCTATCTCACTGGTGGTTTTAAAAAACCTCGCGAATTGACTTGGGTTACAGGCGTGGTTCTAGCTGTGTTGACCGCATCTTTTGGTGTAACAGGTTATTCCTTACCTCGGGACCAAGTTGGTTATTGGGCAGTCAAAATCGTAACAGGCGTTCCGGAAGCTATTCCGGTAATAGGATCCCCTTTGGTAGAGTTATTGCGTGGAAGTGCTAGTGTGGGACAATCCACTTTGACCCGTTTTTATAGTTTACACACTTTTGTATTACCCCTTCTTACTGCTGTATTTATGTTAATGCATTTCCTAATGATACGTAAGCAAGGCATTTCTGGTCCTTTATAGAGAATATAGACCATAGCTATATTGTAACCAATCATTTATCTTATTACTTGGGGGAGGAACAATAGTATTTCATTGCTACAAATATGGATTATTGAAAAAAAAAAATAAGACATGTATTTGGATATTTCCTTTCAACTCCACAATATTCTATTATTTATTTGATATGACATGAATAGTTGAAGGGAATTCCCCGAAGAGAAAATGGATTATGGGAGTGTGTGACTTGAACTATTGATTGGGCCGTGCAGAAATATGCCTTTATCTGCTACATTGGAATTCACAACCAAATGTGTCTTTGTTCCAACCACCGTGTAAGCCCCATACAAAGGATAGGCTGGTTCGCTTAAAGAGAATCTTTTCTATGATCAGACCTGACGATGTCGTGTATGAACAGGGCTCCGTAAGATCCAGTAGAATAAGTGATTTGGCATAATCCAAATTAGATTTTAGTTATTTTTTTTGTTTTTTTACTTTCTTAATAGTATGAAAATGCATTCATTTCTTCTGCATCGACCCAATTTAATTATACTATCGGAGTGAAACAAGGGATCTAAAGAAGAGCAAGGGCTAGACTATATTAGTAACAAGTAAATCTTTTGTATGTAAAAAATCTCGATATATTTATTTTTGGGATAAAGGTGAATCGCAAGGCCTAAGACGACCCAG